TCTCTTTCCGTTTTTGTTGATGACTTACTAGTTTATTTCAAAATTTTTTTGAACTCTTTTGATTAATTCTTTCTTAATAAAGAGAAAAATTCTCTTCGAATTTCCAAAATCAAACCAAAAAAGTAAGGAAACCCTTCTTTCTTTTATTCTTCGCGTCCAGGATTACGTCCCGGATCATTCGATAGAAATCCAAAAATGAAGAGAGAAACAAAGAATATCACTACTGTGTAAACAAAGAGTTTGAGAGTAAGCATTACGCAATTTCCAAGATATTATTATTATTTTTTTTTTCAAAAAAGAGAATAGATTCTCCCATATATCCTATTTTGACTTTGACACCGAAAATTCAAGTAGTTTCTGTAAATAAAAAAAAATTCTAAATGTATTTTGGAAAAGTCCCTTTCCTAGTATAAAAAACTCTTTACTACCCCTAATTCTCTATTGTGGAAGACCCTGGGGAGTTTTTCACGTAAAAATGGCTAGAACGATAAATGAAATGATTCAAATTTGTTGATGCTATCCAAGACTTTATATATTTGAATCGAGAGTTAATACTGTAAGACTTATCTGATCTATTATATTCGAAATTGGTTTCTCGAATAACTCTTTTGTTAGGACAAGCCTGAAAATCTTATCGAAAACTTACAGCAGCTTGCCAAACAAAGGCTAAGAGAAAAAAGAGTAGAGGTATTACCGGCATAAAATCTACGATTGGACTTAAAAAAGCGTAGGCCTCGGGTAATTTGGCGAATAAAAAATTACTGGAAGAAAGGGCAGAATTAAGACAGATACAGATCAAGCTAAAGATATTAAGCATAGCAGACATTTTTTTTTTGAAGATAATTACATTTTGATTGAGTTATTGATATAAGATAAGGGAAAAGGAAAGAAAGCAAAGTAGATCAAAAATACTTCTTTTTATTTTGCACTTACTCAATCAAAAATCCTTCTATTCTCTTTAGAGAATTGAAGAAATCATACTTTCATACATTATCTTAATTGAATTATATGTAATGATCAAGAAATTCCGTTTAATTCTAAACTACATGTGTGAAAATCCTAATAACAATCTAATGGATTTTTGTACTGGAATTGACGAACAAAAACTAACAATATTAGTGTTTATTTATATAGATTCGATATTTTAGTGGGGCGTGGCCAAGTGGTAAGGCAACGGGTTTTGGTCCCGCTATTCGGAGGTTCGAATCCTTCCGTCCCAGAGTATCTTTATTTTATCATAAAAAAAAATAAATTCCTAATTCAAAATTCAAAGAGAATAAATATATTCTATATTTATTTAGCAAAAAAATCGAGTTAGTCAAAAATTAAAATTATGGATTAAGGATTGAAGAAAATGAGATTCTATTCTATAGAATCTAGGGAGATACTAGATATATAGTATAAAATATGTATTAAAATATCTATTAATTATTAATTTAATATTAAATTAATAATTTAATTTTAATAGAGTATCGCTTTATACAGATTCAACCAATGACTATTCATGATTCCCTAATTGAATCAATTGCACACCGGTTCCAAATTCGAGGAATGAATGTTATGGTAAAACTTCGTTTGAAACGATGTGGTAGAAAGCAACGTGCGACTTGAAGGACATGATCTGGTGTGGATCTTATATCCATCATTTTTTTTCTAAGAAAAAGAATGCTCTTGGCTCGACATGCCCTGTTCTATTATACTATAACCCGCAATTTTTTGAGTGGGTTTGTTTCATTTTCAAGTTGTAAAATAGGACATAATGGAGCTCGAGTAGAAAGCATTAATTAATTGCTAAAGAGCAAGAATCTATGGTTAATATTAATCAATACGTTAGAACAACTTCGTAAGTATATCTTGGTTAGAGAAATTGAAAGGCCTCAATCCTATCAAGTTTCGACTCAAAAATACATTTTTTGGAATTGAGAAAACCTTTTCGATAAAAAGTATATTGTGCGAGAATCAATCAATCGTTCGTATGATTCTTTTGTTTGATAAAAAGTCACAAAAGGGGTATGTTGCTACCATTTTGAAAGGATTAGAGATCAACGAAGTAATGTATAAACCTAATGATTCAAAGAAAAGATAAAAGATTCCGAAACAAGGTAAGACACTTTCCATTGTCAATTATATCAAGGACTAGATGGGAATGAAGAATTCCAATAGAGTCTAAATAAGTCAGACAAAAAAGGGTTAGAGACTCCTCAATAAACAAAAAATGCTAAAGGATTTTCTTTTGAGCTATTTGAGAGTTATTCAACTTGAGTTCTGAGTGCAAATGATTTTTTTTCCAAAAAAAGAAGAATCGAAAGAAGAATAGAAAGGGGACTCAATTTCGAGTCTAATTTATTTGATGATTTTATGAATCTATTTTTCTTTCGAATTTTATATACATAACTAAACTAAAAAAAAATATTTTTTTCTCGAGCCGTACGAGGAGAAAACCTCTTATACGTTTCTAGGGGGGTATTATTTATATAATCTATCCCAATGAGCCATTTATCAAATCGTTGCAATTGATGTTCGGTCCCGAAGAGAAGGAAGAGATCTTCGGAAAGTGGGTCTTTATGATCCAATAAATAATCAAACCTATTTAAATGTTCCTGCTATTCTATATTTTATTGAAAAGGGTGCTCAACCTACGGAAACTGTTTATGATATTTTAAAGAAGGCAGAGGTTATTAATTGATTTAATTGAATTAAATTCAAAAAGAGATTGGGGTGATTCATATATTTATTATTTGGTATAAGACCTCTCCTTCTTAATTCCCACCTTCTCTTACTCTTCTATTTCTTATTGTTCCCATAAGATATCATTTAAAAATGAATGATTCAAATTTATGTTATTAATCTAAGATGTATACCAAGTCAACAAATGAAGAAGTTGATCTTGATATTGACCAAGTCAATAAATGACTTGGATCTCGTAATCTAGCAAATTTTTACACTCCCTTCAATTGATTTGAAGGTTTTCGTTGGAACTCTACTAATAAAAAAAACAACAAAGAATCAAACTTGCTTATTTTTTTTTTATTATGTATATTAATTACAATTTATTTTTCTTAATTATAGCTACACCTCCTTAACTACCTCTGCATCTTAGTTAGATAGTGCCAATCCAACACAAGTTTTTTATTAAACTTTATACATACTTCGATTTTTTAGTGATATAAAATCTATTTTTTTTGAAAAATTATTTTCGAATTTAGTTTTCATTCTTTATGCAATTGAATTTCTTTATTACATTCTACAAATAATTGAATTTTTTTAACATACATATTGACAAGAGTGTAATGAACAACTATAATTCAATGGTAGATAGATCTATATCTATTTGGGTTGCTAACTCAACGGTAGAGTATTCGGCTTTTAAGTGCGGCTAGGATCTTTTACACATTTGGATGAAGCAAGGATTCGTCCACATCATCGGTAGAGTTTGTGAGACCACGACTGATCCTGAAAGTAATGAATGGAAAAAAGAGCATGTCGTATCAATGGATAATTATGAGATTGTTTCGTTCTTCGAAACTCCCTGTTTGGATTCTTGGAACGATACGAAAAAAATTCAAAGTTAGGTTGATTAAATACATGGATCGAGCCTTATGGCTCTAATTGGAGGAAAAAAAGCAACGAGCTTGTGTTCTTAATTGGAATGATTACCCGCCCTATATAAATGTTAAAAATATATTGGTGACTGATGCGGGAAGCTTTTTCTTGGAAGTCTATTATCCATTTTTTCGTGAATCCTAACTATTAGTTATTTCCCATTTTAGGGTGTAGATGAATGTGTAGAAGAAACAGTATATTGATAAGGATACTTTTCCAAAATCAAAAGAGCGATTGGGTTGAAAAAATAAAGGATTTCTAACCATCTTCTTATCCTATAAAGAAAGACCAATTAGATGGAAAAAGATAGCGAGTCCGTTGATAAGTATATTTGTCTCCGAGGTATCTATTAGTTCTCATCTCTATTAGTTCTTACAAGGATACCTTGTTTTGACTGTATCGCACTATGTATCATTTGATAACCTAAGAAACCCCCTACTTTTACTTTTGTTTCGGATCTTATTTTAAATGGAGCAATTCCAAGGATATTTAGATTTATTTAGATCTTGGCAAAACGATTTCTTATATCCACTTATTTTTCAGGAATTTATTTTTGCATTTGTACATGATCATGATTTCAATTTTGATAGGTCTATTTTGTTGGAAAATAGAGGTTATGACACAAAATATAGTTTATTAACTGTGAAACGTTTAGTTACTCAAATGTATCAACAGAATCATTTGAGTCCTGTTAATGATTCTAACCAAAAAGAATTTATTGGACACAAGAAAAATTTATATTCTCATCTGATCTCAGAGGGATTTGCAGTCATTGTGGAAATTCCATTTTCTAGGCAATTCTTAATTTATCGAGAAGAAACAGAAGTCAAAAATTTGAAAAATTTACGATCAATCCATTCAATATTTCCTTTTTTAGAGGACCCATTTTTACATTTAAATTATGTGTTAGATATATTGATACCTTACCCCGTTCATCTGGAAATCTTGGTTCAAAGTATTCGTTACTGGGTAAAAGATGCCTCTTGCTTGCATTTATTGCGAGTCTTTCTTTATGAGTATCGTAACTTTAATAGTCTTATTATTCAAAAGAAATCTGTTTACAAATTTTTAAAAACAAGTAAAAGATTCTTCTTGTTACTATATAATTCCCATGTGTGTGAATATCAATCCATCTTCGTTTTTCTCCGCAACCAATCCTCTCATTTACGATCAACATCTTATGGAGCCTTTCTTGCACGAGTATATTTCTACGGAAAGATAGAATATCTTGGAAAGGGCTTTACTAAGCCTTTGAAAGGGATCCTATGGTTCTTTAAGGATCCTTTTATGCATTATGTTAGGTATCAAGGAAAATGGATTCTGGCTTCAAAAGGCACATCTCTTCTGATGAATAAATGGAAATATTACCTTGTCCATTTCTGGCAATGTCATTTTTC